TATTCAATAGATCAATAGAAAATTCCTCAAATTCCTTATAAGGTTTCCATTATTGACTTCGTAATATAAAGTAAAGATCTTGGGAAAGTATGAATCAGTGGGTTCTAATAATTACTGAAAGAAAGTGAAAGATAGTATTATCTTCACACAATTCAATTATATGTAAAATCTATAAACCCTTTTTATGGTTCAATTTTTTTTTGTTCGAATACTTTCGTTTATTTCAAGTAATTGATTGGTCATACAAAAATCTACTATAATAGTAGATATAGATATAGTAGTATAGTATTTGATGAAAGAAACAGAACATAGTTGGAACAATCAATAGTCGCAATGCAACCGTTGTTACATTAGATCCAAAACAAAGGTTCTTTCTTGACCGAACTACAAGATGGAACTCCTTTATGTGGAAAAACAGGCTATAGAATAGAACTTAAAAGGATAAGGGACGTTGCTCTTCGTCGAATCGAGTTGGCCCCGAAAAAAAATGAAAAGAATTTTTCTACCTATGTAATTTGTAATTCTATTTTTTTTTAGTGCTATCTATAATGACTGATGAATCAAGAACTAACTTTCAATTAGAACTAAACAAATTCTGTCAATTGATTTTTTCTTACCGTCGTATCTGAAAAAACGGAAACTTAGGTAAGTGTTTTATCAACATATGTAGCAAAAGAAGATATCTAATTTAGCTCTTTCATGCCTACTATAACTAGTTATTTCGGTTTTCTATTGGCTGCTTCAACTATAACCCCAGCTCTATTGATTGGTTTGAACAAGATACGACTTATTTGAAATGAATTGAATGAACAAATTCATAAAGAAATATTTCTCCTTCAGGTATTCTACGGTCCCTTCCTGTGTTAATTGTAAATTCTTGGTCATATTGGTAACTCTTGGTCATTGAGATTCACGGATTTTTCAGATTAATATTTAGGGATAGATCTTACCTTTCTTTTTATCTCCTCAAACAAATCGAAATGATTGAAGTTTTTCTATTTGGAATCGTCTTAGGTTTAATTCCTATTACTTTAGCAGGATTATTTGTAACTGCATATTTACAATACAGACGCGGGGATCAGTTGGACCTTTGATTGAATAACATTTTTTTTGATTGACCTCCTCTTTGCGGGAGGTCAAATTCAAGTTGCAATTCAACTGTGTTTTGTTAAGTTTTTTTATTGTGATTCGAAATAACATAAACGGAATCACGCTCTGTAGGATTTGAACCTACGACATCGGGTTTTGGAGACCCGCGTTCTACCGAACTGAACTAAGAGCGCTTTCTTATGACAGGAGATACGATTGTAAAGAAAAGGATTTTTTTTGTTTTTGTACCCCGATGCGTCTTGCGTACATCGGTATGCAAAAATGAAAGATTATGTCAAATTTTATTTAATCGATCTCACTCAATTAATCCCTCGTTACCTCCCATAGGAGAAGTAATAGGTAGGGATGACAGGATTTGAACCCGTGACATTTTGTACCCAAAACAAACGCGCTACCAAGCTGCGCTACATCCCTTTTTAAAGTTGTTGTACAGTGTCATTGTACAAAATCCATGTCTTGTTTTCCACATCGTTATTTTCTCCTCTATCCATATACAATTTTCTTGTCATTTCTTCTTTTTGGTTTCATATAATAAAAGAATTATATATATCTGAAACCTAACGTATAAAAAAAAAAAAATGAATATTTATTGGTAATGCTTAGGAAAAAGGGGACCGACCCTTTTTTCTTTTTTAGGGGCAGGGATAGGAAAATCTCATCTACTGTTCATTGTACATACCCGTTTTTGTTAGGAATTCCGTACAAAAAAATACAAACGATCTTGAACTACAGTATCTGACCATATATGTATTACAATTACAATAAAGAAGGAGGATTTTCAATGCGAGATATAAAAACATATCTCTCCACAGCACCCGTGCTAACTACTCTATGGTTTGGGTCTTTAGCAGGTCTATTGATAGAAATTAATCGTTTATTTCCAGATGCTTTGTCATTCCCCTTTTTTTCAGTTCTTTAGGATAGGAAGGAAAGAATAAGTGTATTGAACCTCGGCAAAAATCCGGTGGATCTAAGATCCTCTTTTGGATAACAGAAATAGAAAGGGGGTCCAGTCTAAGGTAAATAAAAGCTCCACGAAATCATAGCATAGATAAAAAGATATTTAAATGAAATACTGGGATTAGGATAGGAATAATTGATAGTTAGAAAAAATTGTATTACTTACATTATTACTATAGAATATATAATATTCTATTAATTTCTATTAATATTAATTAGAATTACAATAATATTAATAATATTAATTAGAACAATAATATTAATTAGAATTACAACGAAATCTTTAGAAATTCCATTTCTAGTTAGTAACTTCTATTGATATTTATTATTTTTTCTTTTTTGTTCTTTTCGTCTTCTTAGGTTCGGGTAGAAAATAGAAGAGTTAAGTCGATCAAAAATTCAAAGGGGGTTCATGGCTAAGGGTAAAGATGTCCGAGTTAGAGTTATTTTGGAATGTACCAGTTGTGTTCAAAACGGTGTCAATAAGGAATCGCCGGGCATTTCTAGGTATATTACTCAAAAGAATCGACACAATACACCCAGTCGATTAGACTTGAGAAAATTTTGTCGCTATTGTCACAAGCATACGATTCATGGGGAAATAAAGAAATAGATTGAAGGGAACGTGTGTTTGATCTTTTAAAGGAGCAGGAAAAGGAAGAACTTAACATATATACATATATATATAAATATATAATATAAAAATTAATATAATATACAAATAAAAATACAAATAAAACCTATTTCGGTCGGATCTGAAATGAATAAAGAAATAGAATTTTAGAGATAAGGAATAAACTATGGATAAATCCAAGCAACCTTTTCGTAAATCCAAGCGATCTTTTCGTAGGCGTTTTCCCCCAATTGAATCGGGGGATCGAATTGATTATAGAAACATGAGTTTAATTAGTCGATTTATTAGTGAACAAGGAAAAATATTATCTAGACGGGTGAATAGATTGACCTTGAAACAACAACGATTAATTACTATTGCTATAAAACAAGCTCGTATTTTATCTTTGTTACCTTTTCTTAATAATGAAAAACAGTTTGAGAGAGCCGAGTCGATCCCTAGAACTACTGGTCCTAGAACCAGAAATAAATAGATATACTCTTCCATTGATTTAAAACTCCAATTGGAACTCAAGCTCAGATTGATGTTTTGTTCGAAAAAGCCTCAAACCCGGATTTTATTGTTGTGTTATAAGAAACAACAAATGGGAAAGAAGAAATCTTTTTTTTTTTAGATGTTCGTTCATTCCTACTACTTAATCGTCTTAATCGTCTTAATTTATTTTTATTCTATCTTCCCGGAGTCCATTCTCCGGGGAATCCGATTCTGTTTCAATCATTCCTATATATGACTTTAGAATCTCTTTTATTTGATAATCTTATTGGAAATCGTGTAAAGACAATTATTATTTGATATAGCTATTTGCGCAAGTATTTTACGATTAAGAAGCAATTGCTTCTTGTACAGATTGTGTATTAATCCACTATAACTATAGAATACCCCATTATCACGAGCTGCTGCATTTATCCGAGTGATCCACAAACGACGAAAGTCCCTCTTTTGCGTGCCCCTATCCCGATGAGAGGAAACCAAAGCTCTCATTTTCTGTTGAGTAGTGGTTCGGGTAAGTCTTGAATGAGCCCCTATAAAGGTTGATGCAAATAAACGAATTTTTGTTCGACGTCTCCTAGCTATATATCCTCGTCTAACTCTGGTCATTGAATCAAATTAACTTTAATGAATAACTAATTGATTTCTCTTCTTTCAGTCATCCTTTTATCCCCCGGTTAATTAATAACAAAACGGATTATTCCGATATTTAAAATATAAATTCCAATGGCTTTTGCTACTATGACCTTCCCAACCACGATTTTTTATTCCTTCCGGGCCTGGGCTGGAAATAAAAAATTCTAGCGATATTAAATAAATAAAAGACAAAAATAGTGGGTTCCATCGTTTCTATGGTTACTTCGTAAACGGTGAGGTCCTCTCTATACACCGGAGCCTCTTTTTTCATTTAATCAAATGTTATTGCGAACTTGTATAGTTCACGCTCTTTGGCTCTACCAATCAACTATACAGTAATAGCTCTTTTCACTCACAAAAAAGGCTATCCATACAGTGACGGCATTTAATTATGAAAGTTGGCTAGGTAGCTGACCTTGTTAGTCCGTTCTTTCCAGAATAGGAACATAACCTTTTTTTTGCTTCTTATAGTACTATTTCCTCCGCTTAATGGATAACTATTTGCTACCAATGGGGAATTGCTTCTCATCTCAAATTGAGGTGATTGGATTTGCACCAATAGAAACCATAAATTTTATACACAAAAAATATAGGTAGATGATAGATCTTTATTTTTAGATAGTTTTTCTACTCTATCTATCCTATTCATTGGTACTGGAAAAAATTGTTTCATTTGTTCGAACTCATGATCTAAACGAGTCGCACATACACCCTAGTACATGTTCCCCGACGCTGAGGACATCCTCGAAGCGCGGGGGATTTCGTGATATTTCTTATTGGCTGTCTTGTGTTTCTAATAAGTTGTTTAATTGTCGGCATATCAGACATATATATAATAAAATGGGTTGGTTTAGATCGATCTTAACCTGATGATTGATGATTATGAATTATTTCTATTCAATATCAAATCGCGGAAAATTCGAATTATGATTTGAAACGGAATCTTGTATTTACACGAAATCCCCAGTAGTTTTATTTTCGACCGCTACAAGATCAACAATGCCATAAGCTTGGGCTTCTGTTGCTGACATAAAAACATCCCTTTCCATGTCTTCGGATATAACCCATAAAGGGTTGCCCGTTCTTTGTACATAAACCTTTGTGAGGGTTTCGCGAAGTTTGAGTAGTTCTTCCGCTTCCAGGAGAAATTCCCCTGCTTGGGCCTCATAAAAAGAACTAGCAGGTTGGTGAATCATAACCCTGATAATATTGATATAACATCATGCATCAACGGTTCTTTTCTTCTATCTCGAATGATTGGGCTAAAGTAAGGGCTAAAAAAAAACAAGAATAAAAAACAAATAGAATTGAACATCCGTACAGGCATCTTTTATGCATTGCATACGGCTCCGCAATGGAATTTCCTTTTTCCTCCTTTCTATTCTATCGAAGAAAAAAAAAAAAAAAGAATCCACCCGATCCAGATCGTTGAATGATCCATTTACCACCCTTCTTTTCGTATTGTAGGAGTAAAAAAAATACTATGATGGTTCTGTTGCTTTCTATATTTATCTCGTCTGTGATTTAGCAATCCCAAAGTTTCTTTTTGATACGATCAAATAAGGAAAAATGATCTTTTTTTTTTCATTTTCGTATTCTTTTCTTCGTAAGATAAATATCAGAAAGAGACTTCTGGTGTGGAAGAAAACTGGTTTGTGACGCTGAAATGTACTCCCGACACAGAAGATCAAATCGGAAATAACCTTTTTTTCATACTACTATCTCGATACAAAATCTCATGTTAGGAAAAACAATAATAGTTTGTTCATATCGAACTCGAAGTGCCATGCTATTATTACCTATTATTCATATTCGATATGGCGAAGGCATAGTCTTCTTCCTTTTTTTTTTCAAATAAAAACTCATTGGCGCCAAGCGTGAGGGAATGCTAGACGTTTGGTAATTTCTCCTCCGACCAGAATGAAAGATCCCATTGAAGCGGCTAATCCCATGCATATTGTATGTACATCGGGCGAAACAAATTGCATAGTATCGTAAATGGCTATTCCTGGTATTACCCACCCGCCGGGGGAGTTTATAAACAAATAAAGATCCTTAGTATCATCTTCTATACTGAGATATACCATGAGACCAACAAGTTGATTTGAGATCTCGCTATCAACTTCTTGGCCTAAAAAAAGTAATCTTTCTCGATAAAGTCGGTTGATTAGGACAAAATTGTATCCCCTTTGAACTGTACGTGCATCTTTGGATGCATACGGTTCAAAAAAATGGCGAAAAAAGAATCAATGTGTCGATTCCAATCCTATCTCTTTTTTTGTAACAGATTTATTTTTTTCTAATGAAAGGTATTTTCTTCTATTTTTCAAAAAAACATGAGTTTTGGCCCCCCTCCCTAAAAAAAAAAAGAATTTACTGAACTTATTGAATTAACCTCTCATTGATGTATTGTTTCGTCGAGATTCAAATCACGATGTAATTTTCTTGTTCCTAAATGGGTCCTTTCAATTCTTTTAGGTTCATGTTCTACTCCGGGGAAAGATCTATCCGAATTATATTTGCACATATAGAACAAATGATCTCAGCACCACTTCTTTTTGCTACGACTTTTTCAATTCCTTTCACGCCTCCCCCAAACTATTCGATGTATTCATCATACTGGTTGGCATGGCAGTTTGAGATTGCCCCTATAATTTAAGTATTAAAATCGTCTATGCTACAAGTGGTAATTGTACATATATTACTATTACCAATTTGGTATTTTCTGAACGGAGCCTGGATACTTTATTTTCTTAGTCCAAGTCAACCATAAATTCTTATAATTGATGATATCGATCCTCAATATAAATTGATCTAATTTCACTTCACGCTCCGAATGATTGATTCTTCAATCAATACAATATTTCTTGGGAGAAACAGAGGATATCTCGATCGGGGGAGAAAATGGGTAAATCCCATATGACCCAATATGTCTGACAAGTCGCACTATACGTCAACCCAAACTGCATCTTCCTCTCCAGGACTCCGAAAAGGTACTTTTGGAACACCGACGGGCATAAAATTAAAGAAAAAAATTAAGTACTATACTTCACTTTAATATGGAAACGTAAGAATGAGTTTATTGTCTTCATCATTTTTTTTTTTCTGTTTATTCTAGTTTATACATAAATTGGAAGGTTTTTAGAGAAAGACAGAATGAATAAATAAAAATTTTAATGAAGGGATCTGTCGTTCGAATAATAAACAAGTATACATGCATTCGTTCCCACGCAATGGGAGCATTGGTCCCATTGCGTATTGGTACTTATCGGGTATAGAATAGATCTGCTTCTCTTTGTTCTTACGAACGGAATTCCGCCGTTATTTTCAACGGAATAGAATAAATAGTAACCTTTTCTCATACGGAATCCGCTGAAAAGGTTAGGTACATAGTATATTGCAATGCGATAAAGTTACATAGTGTCTATTTTTCTTTAAGAAAGGGGTATTTCCATGGGTTTGCCTTGGTATCGTGTTCATACTGTAGTATTGAATGATCCCGGCCGATTGCTTTCTGTCCATATAATGCATACGGCTCTAGTTTCTGGTTGGGCCGGTTCGATGGCTCTATACGAATTAGCGGTTTTTGATCCCTCTGACCCCGTTCTTGATCCAATGTGGAGACAAGGTATGTTCGTTATACCCTTCATGACTCGTTTAGGAATAACCAATTCGTGGGGTGGTTGGAGTATTTCAGGAGGAACTATAACGAATTCGGGTATTTGGAGTTATGAAGGCGTGGCTGGGGCACATATTGTGTTTTCTGGCTTGTGCTTTTTGGCGGCCATCTGGCATTGGGTATATTGGGACCTAGAAATATTCTGTGATGAACGTACGGGAAAACCCTCTTTGGATTTGCCCAAGATCTTTGGAATTCATTTATTTCTCTCAGGGGTGGCTTGCTTTGGCTTTGGCGCATTTCATGTAACAGGCTTATATGGTCCTGGAATATGGGTGTCCGATCCTTATGGGCTAACTGGAAAAGTACAATCTGTAAGTCCAGCGTGGGGCGCGGAAGGTTTTGATCCTTTTGTTCCGGGAGGAATCGCTTCTCATCATATTGCAGCGGGTACGCTGGGCATATTAGCGGGCCTATTCCATCTTAGTGTCCGTCCGCCTCAACGTCTATACAAAGGATTACGTATGGGCAATATTGAAACTGTACTCTCCAGTAGTATCGCTGCTGTTTTTTTTGCAGCTTTTGTTGTTGCTGGAACTATGTGGTATGGTTCAGCAACGACCCCAATCGAGTTATTTGGTCCCACTCGTTATCAGTGGGATCAGGGATACTTCCAGCAAGAAATATATCGAAGAGTTGGTGCCGGACTAGCCGAAAATCTAAGTTTATCAGAAGCTTGGTCTAAAATTCCCGAAAAATTAGCTTTTTATGATTACATTGGTAATAATCCGGCAAAAGGGGGATTATTCAGAGCGGGCTCAATGGACAGCGGGGATGGAATAGCTGTTGGATGGTTAGGACACCCCGTCTTTAGAGATAAAGAAGGGCGCGAGCTTTTTGTACGTCGTATGCTTACCTTTTTTGAAACATTCCCGGTCGTTTTGGTAGATGGAGACGGAATTGTGAGGGCAGATGTTCCTTTTCGAAGGGCAGAATCAAAGTATAGTGTTGAACAAGTAGGTGTAATCGTTGAGTTCTATGGTGGCGAACTCAATGGAGTCAGTTATAGCGATCCTGCTACTGTGAAAAAATATGCTAGGCGCGCACAATTGGGTGAAATTTTTGAATTAGATCGGGCTACTTTGAAATCCGATGGTGTTTTTCGTAGCAGTCCAAGGGGTTGGTTCACTTTTGGGCACGCTACGTTTGCTTTGCTCTTCTTTTTCGGACACATTTGGCATGGCGCTAGAACCTTGTTCAGGGATGTTTTTGCTGGTATTGATCCAGATTTGGATGCTCAAGTGGAATTTGGAGCATTCCAAAAACTTGGAGATCCAACTACAAGGAGACAAGTCGTTTGATACAAGATTGTTCCGGTATCTTTTGCCTCTATTTTTTTTTTATTTGAATTTGAATAAGGTACCCGAGAAATATTGACTTGAATCACCTTCTTTTTCTTGATTCTTTCCCCCTTTTTATATGGTATGGTAAATGATTCCACTCAAACGAATAGGTGTGAAAGCTATAATTGTAAACCGCGATCGAATCCATGGAAGCATTGGTTTATACATTCCTTTTAGTCTCGACTTTAGGGATAATTTTTTTCGCTATCTTTTTTCGAGAACCGCCAAAGGTTCCGACTAAAAAATGAAATGATTTTTCATTATATCAACTGAAGTAATGAGTCTCCCATATCGGGAGGCCCATTACTTCAACTAGTCTAGTCCCCGTGTTCCTCGAATGGATCTCTTAGTTGTTGAGAGGGTTGCCCAAAAGCGGTATATAAGGCGTACCCCGTAAAGCTTACAAGTAACCCGGATATGAAGATGGCGACTAGGGTTGCTGTTTCCATTTTTAGATAATTTCAAGATTACAATGGATCTACGATAAGATCGTTTATTTACAACTACAACGGAATGGTATACAAAGTCAACGGATCTCAATCAATGATTAAATAGGATTTATGGCTACACAAACCGTTGAGGGTAGTTCTGGATCTAGGCCAAGACAAACTACCGCAGGTAATTTATTGAAACCATTGAATTCGGAATATGGTAAAGTAGCTCCGGGCTGGGGGACTACACCACTTATGGGAGTCGCAATGGCTTTATTTGCAATATTCCTATCTATTATTTTGGAAATTTATAATTCTTCCGTTTTACTGGATGGAATTTCAATGAGTTAGGTTCATAAGAACTACGATACGAAGCCCTAGCAAAAAAATGACTTAAGACTCGGATTTATAGACCATTCTGGTAGTTCGACTGCGGGATTTATTTTTTTTCGGTATTTCCGGAATATGAGCGTGTGACTTGTTATAATTGATCCTATTGATAATACAGAGAAGAGCCCTGTCATCTCTATCAAGATGATTCTACCCCGTCGGATATTTATTCTAATATCTGGAACACGGAATATATAGAATAGATTAAGAAAAGAAATATTTGAACTATGATTCATACCTACTATTCAGACCTCGCAACCGGACTAAAAAAAAAAATTCGGATGGGTATTTCCTAAATAAAACAATTTTTATTTCTTTAGACTTATTA